ACCTCTCATTTTGTTCTAGGTTTCTTCCTATTCGTAGGTCATTTATGGCATGCGGGGAGGGCTCGTGCAGCTGCAGCAGGATTTGAAAAAGGAATTGATCGTGATTTTGAACCCGTTCTCTCCATGACTCCTCTTAATTAACTGAGATACGCAATCCAATACTTAAAGTGGGAATCGGTTTGATTCTAGAATCCATATGGATTGGGTGGATTAATTCCTACTTAAATAAAAAGTCTTTTTATTTTCGTTTCTTTTCAACTCATTTAAATCTAATCTCTTTGTTTTTCTGGCTCGGCTAGGTGGGATAGCCGAGCCATTCCCATTAAACACATAAATTTATTTATCGAGAAAAGGAGAGAGAGGGATTCGAACCCTCGATAGTTCTTTGCGAACTATACCGGTTTTCAAGACCGGAGCTATCAACCACTCGGCCATCTCTCCGAAAGATAATTTCTATTTTACTATTTTTTTTTTTTCGCCGAATAGAAATGGCCATAGGAGTTGATACCATCACTGTACTATAGAAAAGAAAGAAAGTAGGTGTGAGCCGAGAGGTCTAGTTATATATTTGGAATATATATATATAGATGGGTATCGGATCTAGTATGACTATTTGTGAAGTATAAAACTATTCTCGGCGCCATGTTCAAATAAACAAAATGGGATAGTAATAAGTCATATAGAATCAATGAATTCATGGCACAATCCCCCCATGATGCATTTTTTTTTTACAATTTTTTTGGTTAATAGAGGGATCAAATGGTATAGTTCTTTTGTTGGTAGCTTGGAGGATTAGAAACATGACTATTGCTTTCCAACTGGCTGTTTTTGCATTAATTGTTACTTCATCAATCTTACTGATTAGTGTACCCGTTGTTTTTTCTTCTCCTGATGGTTGGTCGAGTAACAAAAATGTTGTATTTTCCGGTACATCATTATGGATTGGATTAGTCTTCCTAGTAGGTATCCTTAATTCTCTCATCTCTTGAAACTATTTGTTCTAGATACAAAAATGAAAATGACCCCTCCCTTAAACTCTTTCGGATTGCGAAAGATATTCGCATTGAATATAAATCGAAATTCAAAAAATGCAAAATACAAATAAAGAAAACAAAAAATTCGAGGGAGGGGTCAAACTTTTTTAGAATTTTAAAATGGAATTAACTGTAAAATGAAGTCTAATGTGATAAAAAAATTAATAATTATTTTCATTTTAATTATTCTATTAATTATTATATTAGAATTCGACATGATAATTCTAAATGAATCTATTAATTTGAATTGATTAGTAATTAGAACTCGAAATTAGATAGAATCAATTCTATATTTATATTGAATAAAAAGTATATTAACTAAAAACTAGATTTTATTTTTTCGAAATTCCATCGAAATGAATATTCTATATATAGATATAGAATTACATAGAATTTCATTACATAGAATTCTCTATTTTCTATAGAATCAAAGAATATATAGAATTTTATAAGATAGAAATTTTATAAATAGAGTATATAAATAGAAAATTCAAGAATTCTAATAAGTATAATAAGTATCTAATTATCATATATATTTTTTGTTTATTATAGAATCGAGTTTTTTTCTATAAATTATAGAAAAATTTCTATTTTTAGATATTTTTTTTTCTAATTTATTTTCTATTTTATATAATAATTTCTATAATAATTATTTCGAAATAATAATCTATTTCTTTTCTATAAATATTCGAAATATTATTATTCTATTTTTAGAATAATAAGAAATAATAAAATAATAAGAAATAATAAATAGAATAATATTTAGTATTATTTAATATAGAAATATTAAGTAGAAATATTAAGTATTTCTAGTATAATATATATAGGAATGTTAATTAAAATTACTACTATTAAGATTAAGTAGATTACTACCCGAAATTAGTAGTATAATGGATTATTAGTAGAATTTTTGTGGGTTTTTGGGGAGGGGGGCGGGTATTTTTATATAATATATATTTTTTTCGAATATTTCTATTATTCTATAATTAATATAGAATATGAATTTAGAATATGAAAATAATAAGAATCATTCTGAAAAAAATATCTAGCATAACTGTTCACAAATGTGATCGAGACATTGGGTGTGAAGAACGAAAAAAATGCGGATATAGCGGATATAGTCGAATGGTAAAATTTCTCTTTGCCAAGGAGAAGACGCGGGTTCGATTCCCGCTATCCGCCCAAGGTCATTTTTTTTTTTTATTTATTTAATAGGTTAAACTATTCCGTATAGTTAACCATGTATAGCATAGGTAGACTATACCCTATCTTCCTTTCGTTGATCCCATTCCAAAGGAAAAAGAAAAAAAGTAATTTATTACGTAATTACTCGTTAACAGGGACAACTCGGATTTTTTTCTAAAAAAAAATGTTGCGGAGACGGGATTTGAACCCATGACCTCAAGGTTATGAGCCTTGCGAGCTACCAAACTGCTCTACTCCGCGTGATAACGAGAAGAACTCGG